TGGTTGGTGTATTAGAATATTTAGTGCCGGGTGTTTTTCATAAATTTTTGGTAGAGATTTTTAGGTGTTTAATTGAGAGGCAAAAAAGTAAAATTGGTATATATATATATATATATATATATATAATGGGATGCCAATTCATATTTCAACTCGTTGGTTTATACGTTCTTGAGTCCTTTTTGGTTTAGGGGTTTGACAAGGATAACAGGATTTCCTGGGCGTAGGGGGGTAGGGGGGTTTGTCGCGCAAAAACCAAAAGAGGGGCACTATGTAAGGATAAGTTGAACAAGAGATGAGTATGTTATGCACTTGATTAAGTAATATGTAATTCTTAAATTATGTCTTATAATAATTAATATTTATTATCACATACAAGAGAAATGTTCCACCTTAAATTAACATTTGAGCCTGCACTCTGAAATGCAAGATGAAAAGAAACAAAAAAAAAAATACGTTATGCATATAAAAGAACGCTCGGCATGGTGGGTAACGAGACATATGTACTACACCAATAATCAGATGCCAGTATAATTATCTTAAAGGGGATAATACAGTTATGTTCCTGAAATAGGAACCAGATGCCAGTAATAGTTCATATTGTGCGACCCCCACGATTTTTGTCCCTGATTCTATCATTCATGATGTACCTTTATATAACACGGTTGGTGGTCTCTTACTACATTAAAATGTTTTATATAAACCTTAGTTGATCAGTTCAAGGAAAAATTTGAGGACAAATTTTTTGGGATTAATATATTACCCTGGTTAAAATATTGGGTTTGTGAGTCTTATTATTATGCTTTATGTATACCTTAATATTTAGTACTTGCTTTGTGGTTAAAATAATGAGCTGGTGATAATACATAGATGTATTTATACATTAATGTAAAATTAGGCATATAATATATTAGACCATAAGGGGGGCGGTTCGTCCCAGAAAATAGTTTAGTTTAGAATTCTGGCTTTGGGAGTCAGCGGTGGGAGTTAAAATCTCCCTTTTCTGGGCGCTAGGGAGGAATTTAACCTCCGGTCTTCGGATTACAAGACCGATGCTTTTATACTAAGCTACTAGGGCAAGCTCATTCTAGTGCTTTATTTTCTAACCATCCTGCTAGTGGAATAAAGACTAGGAATAGGGCAAAGTACAAGACAGATGCGACTTGGCCAATAATAATGAACGGGTGTTCTACTGGTATGCCCCCAATTCATGTTAGAATTATTATGTCTGCTACTAGGGTTCAGAATAAGAATTGGGTGAGTGGGCGGAATGTTAGTCCTCGTTGTTTTGAAGTGTGTAGAAGTGGCACCACTATTAGTACTAGAATAGAGAATAGTAATGCAAGGACTCCTCCGAGCTTGTTAGGGATGGATCGCAGGATGGCGTAGGCAAATAGGAAATATCATTCTGGCTTGATGTGTGGAGGAGTAACTAGTGGATTGGCGGGGGTAAAGTTTTCTGGGTCCCCTAAGAGGTTGGGGGAAAATAATGCTAGAAGTATCAGGGCTAAAAGCATAATTACGAATCCAAGTAGGTCTTTATAGGTAAAGTACGGGTGGAAAGAGATTTTGTCTGCGTCTGAATTTAAGCCAATTGGGTTGTTTGATCCTGTTCCGTGGAGGAATAGGAGGTGAAGGATGGTTGCGGCGGCAATGACGAATGGGAATAGGAAGTGGAACGCGAAGAATCGTGTTAGTGTTGCGTTGTCTACTGAAAATCCGCCTCAGATTCATTGTACTAGTATATCTCCCATATATGGTACGGCAGATAGTAGATTTGTAATGACTGTGGCGCCTCAAAAGGATATTTGTCCTCATGGTAGAACATAGCCCACGAAGGCTGTTATTATAACTAGTAGGAGTAGAACTACGCCGATATTTCAGGTTTCTTTGTAGAGGTAGGATCCGTAGTATAGGCCTCGGGCGATGTGTATGTAGATGCAGATGAAGAAGAATGATGCGCCATTGGCATGGATGTTGCGGATTAATCAGCCGTAGTTTACGTCTCGGCAGATGTGGACTACTGATGAAAATGCGGTTGAAATATCCGAAGTGTAGTGTATGGCTAGGAATAGGCCGGTTAGAATCTGAGTGATTAGGCATAGTCCTAGGAGGGACCCGAAGTTTCATCATACTGAGATGTTAGATGGTGCTGGTAGATCAACTAGTGCGTCGTTAGCAATCTTAATTAGGGGGTGTGTCTTTCGTAGGCTTGCCATGGGTAGTTCCTGTAGTTGAATAACAACGGTGGTTCTTCAAGTCATTGGTCTCAGTTAGAGCCTGGGTAGGAATTATGACCTATTTTATGTCTTTATTGTTAATAGCTTTGGTTGTGGGTTTAGTTGCTGTTGCTTCTAATCCTACACCCTATTTTGCTGCGTTAGGTTCGGTGGTTGCGGCCGGGGTTGGGTGCGGGGTTTTGGTGGGCCATGGGGGTTCTTTTTTATCGTTAGTTCTTTTTTTAATTTATTTAGGGGGAATGCTTGTAGTTTTTGCCTATTCGGCAGCTTTGGCTGCTGAACCCTTTCCAGAGGCTTGGGGTGCTCGTTCTGTGCTGGGCTATGTTTTAGTTTATTTACTGGGGGCTGGTTTAGTGGCAGGGTTATTTTGAGGGGGTTGATATGAGGGTTCGTGGACAGTAGTAGATGGGCTGAAAGAATTTTCTGTTTTTCGTGGTGATATTAGTGGTGTAGCTGTGATAAACCCGTTTGGCGGGGGCATGCTAGTTATTTGTGCTTGGGTATTACTTTTAACCCTGCTTGTTGTGTTGGAGCTTACTCGTGGTCTGAGTCGTGGGACCCTGCGTGCGGTTTAGAGGAGAGTTAGGACGGTGGCTAAAACTAGGGTTATAAGGAAGATAGCTAGGTATGTTTTGATCATTCCTCGTGAGATGTTATTTGTGGTTTTTGCCATATTTTTTTGTGTTAGCGCTAAGCCTTTTGGTCCAATTGTTTCTAGTCATGTTTTGTCGAGTTGAGTGGCGGCTGATTGTCCTAAGGTGAGTTTAAGTTTTGGAATAAGTCGGTGTACTGTTATGGGGAAGAATCCCAGTATATTTGAGAAATGGTGTATGTGGATTGTTGGGGTAATTTTTACTTGTTTGCTTGTTATATTGGTTAATTCTATGGCTGTTAATAGTCCCATGACTGATACAATGAGGGCTGCTATTTTTAAAGCGGGCGGTATTGTCATGATTGGTGTTTTTATTGGTAGGAGGTTTTGAGTGATGATGAGTCCTGCGATGATGCTTCCTCAGGCAAGTCGTTTTAAGGGGTTAATTACTAGTGGGTTGTTTTCGTTAATTGGGCACAGGGGGAGGAATCGTGGGGCTCCTATGATTACAAAGTACACTAGGCGGAAGCTATATACTACGGTGAATGATGTGGCGATTAGTGTTAGGGTTAGGGCTCAGGCGTTAAGGTAAGAGGTGTTTAGGGCTTCAATAATTGCGTCTTTTGAGAAGAATCCTGCTAGGAATGGGGTTCCTGTGAGGGCCAGGCTGCCGATTGTGAAGTAGGCAGAGGTGGCAGGTATGATGTTTAATAGGCCTCCTATTTTTCGGATGTCTTGTTCGTCATTTAGGCTATGAATAATTGATCCTGAGCACAGGAATAATATGGCCTTGAAAAAAGCGTGGGTGCGGATGTGGAAGAATGCTAGTTGAGGTTGGTTTAGCCCGATTGCAACTATTATCAGGCCTAGTTGGCTTGATGTCGAAAAAGCTACGATTTTTTTGATGTCATTTTGGGTTAGAGCGCAGGTGGCTGCAAATAGTGAGGTTAGTGCTCCGAGGCAGAGACAGATAGTTAGGACTAGTTGGTTGTTTTCCATGAGGGGGTGGAAGCGGATTAGAAGGAATACTCCTGCAACGACCATGGTACTAGAGTGTAGTAGGGCAGATACTGGGGTAGGGCCCTCTATGGCGGCCGGGAGTCAGGGGTGGAGGCCGAATTGAGCGGATTTTCCTGTTGCAGCTAAGGCAAAGCCAATTAGGGGGAGTGTTATATCAAAGTCTTTTGATAATACTAAGATTTGTTGGATTTCTCAGGAGTTAATGTTTATTGCAAATCAAGCCATAGTTATAATTAATCCGATGTCTCCTACACGGTTGTAAATAACGGCTTGGAGGGCTGCTGTGTTAGCGTCTGCCCGTCCGTATCATCATCCGATGAGTAGGAATGACATAATTCCTACCCCTTCTCAGCCAATGAATAGTTGAAAGATGTTGTTAGCTGATACTAGTATAATTATGGCTACTAAGAATACAAGAAGGTATTTGAAGAATCGGTCAATGTTGGGGTCAGAGTGTATGTATCATAATGAAAATTCGAGGATTGATCATGTGACGTATAGGGCGATTGGAATAAAGACTAGGGAGTAGTGGTCAAGCTTAAAGCTGATGTTTACGTCAAATGTTTGGGTGTTTATTCATAGTCAGTTAGTTACGATGCTTTCTGTCCCTTGGGTTAGGAAAATCGTAAGTGGTAGGAGGCTTATGAAGAATGCAGAGCTGATAGCAGTTTTGGTAGCTTTATCTGCCTTTTTGGATTCTTTTTGGTTAGGATTTAGCGCGGTGAGTAGTGGGTGGAGTAGGATGAGAAAAGTTAAGAGGAGGGATGAGTGTATGATTAGTGTCATAGCTTCCACTTGGATTTGCACCAAGAGTTTTTGGTTCCTAAGACCAACGGATGAGCTGTTATCCTTTGGGAGCGCAAGGAAGCCAGGGATTTTAACCATGGAGCGTAAGAGTTAGCAGTGCTTACTATTTTCTGTTCTTCCTTGGTGAGTAAGGGGGTTTTAACACCTGTCTTTAGAATCACAATCTAATGTTTTAGTTAAACTATACTTACAGTAGCGTCATCCTCATATAAGTTCTGGTTTTGTTACCAGTAGGATGATTGGAATTAAGTGTATGGTTATTAGTGGGTGTTCTCGGGTATGAAATGGTTGGAGGCCTGTGATGTGGTTTGGTGTTGGGCCTCGTTGTGATATAAGGAACATATATAGGGAATAGCTGGCTGTAATTAGTGTTCCTAATCCGGTGAGTAAGATTGTTCAGGGGGATCAGTTGAATAATGTCGTGATGATCATAAGTTCTCCCATTAGGTTTGGCAGTGGTGGTAGTGCTAGGTTGGCTAGATTAGCAATGAATCATCAGACTGCTGTTAGTGGAAAGATCACTTGCAGTCCTCGGGCAAGGACTATTGTTCGGCTGTGAGTTCGTTCATATGCTGTATTGGCTAAGCAGAATAGTGCTGAGGATGCTAATCCGTGGGCAATTATGAGAATGATTGCCCCTGAGAAGCTTCATGGGGTTTGAATTAGAATGCCTCCTGCTACTAGTCCTATGTGGCCGACGGATGAGTAGGCGATTAATGATTTTAGGTCTGTTTGTCGTAGGCAGATTGATCCGGTTATAATAATACCCCATAGGGCAAGGATAATGAACGGGTAGGCTAGTTCTTTTGATAGGGGGTCAAGCATTACTATTATGCGTATCATTCCGTATCCGCCAAGTTTTAGTAAAACTGCTGCTAGAACCATAGATCCTGCCACGGGGGCTTCTACGTGTGCTTTTGGAAGTCAAAGGTGGACTCCGTATAGTGGTATTTTAACTAAAAATGCGATTAGGCATCCGGCTCATCAGATTGTATGGCCTCAGGAGCTGAGTTGTAGGGGTTGTGAATATTGAAGTACTAGTATTGATAGGGTACCAGTGGATTGTTGAAGGAGTAGTAGGGCGACTAGGAGCGGGAGCGATCCTGCTAAGGTGTAAAACAGAAAATAGGTCCCTGCATTGAGTCGTTCGGTTTGATTTCCTCACCGGGTAATAATGATAAGAGTTGGGATTAGTGTGGCTTCAAACATAATATAAAATATGATGATTTCTGTGGCGCCGAATGCTATAATTAAAAAAGTTTGCAGTGAAGTGAGGAGTGTAATATATGTGCGTTGTCGGCTAATTGGTTCGGGGTTGATGTGATTTTGGCTGGCCAAAATTATAAGTGGAAGTAGTCAACATGTTAGGACTAGGAGAGGGGTTGATAGCGGGTCTGTGGCGAGGTATGTGTTAGAGGAGGTTCACCCGGTTTCGGATGTTCATTTTAGTCAGGTTAGGCTGGTGAGGGCAATTAGGAGACTATGTGCGGTTGTGGTTGTTCATAGTCATTTTGGGGAGGTTAGTCAAATTGTTGGGAATATTATGATTGTGGGGATTAGTACTTTTAGCATTGTAGAAGGTTGAGGCTTTGTAGTCGGTTGGTTCCGTGAGTGCGAACTGTAGCAACTAGAAGTGCTAGGCCGGTGCTAGCTTCACAGGCAGAAAAAGCTAAGAGTAGCATAGGGGCTGTTGAGAATCCAGTGGATTCAAATTGTAGTGCCCACAGGGCTAGTGCAATAAATAGGGATAATATTATTCCTTCTAAGCAGAGGAGTGCTGAGAGCAGGTGGGTTCGGTGAAATGCTAACCCTATCAGACCTAGGATGAATGCTGAGCTAAAGCTGAAATGTGTGGGTGTCATAAGAGGGCCGTGGAATTAAACCACAATTTTCTGAGCCGAAATCAGAGGTCTTGTTTTGGACTAGCCTTCTATTCTGCCCATTCTAGGCCGCCTTGGGTTCATTCATAAATTAGTCCTAGGGTTAATAAGATTAGGACTGTGGTAGCTCAGAAGAATGTTCCTGTCGGGTTGTGGAGCTGGTCTCCTCAGGGCAATGGGAGGAGGAGGGCGATCTCTAGGTCGAAGAGGAGGAATAGGATTGCTACTAGAAAGAAGCGCAGGGAGAATGGTAGACGAGCGGATCCTAGTGGGTCAAATCCGCATTCGTAGGGGGATAGTTTTTCTGTGTCTGGGTTTATCTGCGGCAATCAAAAAGATACAGCCGCTAGAATTAAAGAGAGGGCCATCGTAATTATTAAAATGACTATAATTAGGTTCACTATCTTTCCTTGGGGTTTAACCAAGACTGTGTGATTGGAAGTCACTTGTACTATCTTTGATACTAGAAAGATTATGAGCCTCATCAATAGATTGATACGTAGAGGAATAGTCATACTACGTCAACGAAGTGTCAGTATCAGGCAGCGGCTTCGAAACCAAAGTGGTGTTCGGACGTAAAGTGGTATTGGGCTTGGCGGAGAAGACATACTGCTAGGAAGGTTGATCCGATGATAACGTGTAGTCCGTGGAATCCTGTGGCCACGAAGAATGTTGAGCCGTAGACTCCGTCTGCAATTGTGAATGGTGCTTCGTAGTATTCTATGGCTTGGAGTGCAGTGAAGTAAAGTCCTAGTAGGATGGTTAGGGCTAGAGATTGGATGGTTTGTTTTCGTTTTCCTTCTATGATGCTGTGGTGGGCTCATGTCACTGTAACACCTGAGGCCAGTAGTACGGCTGTGTTGAGGAGTGGTACTTCAAAGGGGTCTAGTGGGATGATTCCTGTGGGGGGTCAGCATCCTCCTAATTCGGGTGTGGGTGCCAGGCTTGCGTGATAAAAGGCTCAGAAGAACCCAAGGAAGAAGAATACTTCGGAGGTGATGAACAGGATTATTCCGTATCGTAGCCCTTTTTGTACTGGGGGTGTATGGTGTCCTTGGAAGGTCCCTTCTCGAATGATGTCTCGTCATCATTGATACATGGTAAGAAGTAGGAGAATTATTCCTAAAGATATTAGTGTGGTTGAGTGGAAGTGAAATCAGATTGCTAGGCCTGATGTTATCAGTAAGGCGGCAATAGCTCCGGTCAGTGGTCATGGGCTTGGATCAACTATGTGGTAGGCGTGTGCTTGATGGGCCATTAGGTGTTTTCTTGTAGATATAGGCTTAAAAGAAGTACAAATACATAGGCTTGAATTATCGCAACTGCAACTTCTAGTAGTGTGAGCAGGAAGAGTACGGCAGCAGTTAAAATTGCTACTGTTGGTATCATTGGCAGGAGGACAAATACGGCGGTGGCGATAAGTTGGATGAGTAGGTGGCCTGCGGTTAAGTTGGCTGTAAGTCGAACCCCTAAGGCGAGAGGTCGAATAAATAAGCTAATTGTTTCGATGATAATTAGTACTGGGATTAGTGGGATGGGTGTTCCTTCTGGGAGAAGATGTCCTAGCGCGACTGTTGGTTGATTTCGCATTCCAATAATTACTGTGGCGAGCCATAGCGGGACGGCGAATCCCATGTTGAGTGATAGTTGTGTTGTGGGTGTGAAGGTGTAGGGTAGCAGGCCTAGCATGTTAATTGTAATTAAGAAAATTATTAGTGAGGTTAGTAGTAGTGCTCATTTATGTCCTTCTACACTCAGTGGCGTTATTAATTGATTTGTAGAGCGGTTAATAAATCATTCTTGGGCTGTGATAAGTCGGTTATTAATTCATCGAGATGATGGGGTTGGGTAAAGTACTCAAGGCAGTGCAATTGCGATGGCAATTAGTGGGACTCCTAGGAAGGAGGGGCTGGCGAATTGATCGAAGAAGCTTGCTATCATGGTCAGTCTCAGTATTCAGTTTTGTGTTTTTCGGCACTCACTGGGGTTGGTTCATTTGGTGTAGTGTGATTTAAGATTTTGGTTGGGATAATAGTTAAGAAAACTAGTCAAGAGAACATTAAAATTATGAATCAAGGGCCGGGGTTTAATTGTGGCATTTCACTAAGGGTGGTCTGGAGTCACCAATCTTTGGCTTAAAAGGCCAATGCTTTGTCCAATGTTTAGCTTCTTAGTGAGGCGAAGTCTAGTTGATGTGCGGACCAAGTTTCGAAGTGTGGGAGTGGTACAGTTTCGATTACAATTGGTATAAAGCTGTGGTTGGCCCCACAAATCTCTGAGCATTGTCCGTAGTATACTCCTGGACGTGAGGCGAGGAGGGCGGTTTGGTTGAGTCGCCCCGGAACTGCGTCCATTTTTACGCCTATGGATGGAACGGCTCAGGAGTGTAGCACGTCTTCGGCAGACACTAGAATACGAATTGGGGATTCTACCGGGATGACTATCCGGTGGTCTGTTTCTAGAAGCCGAAATTGGCCGGGGGTGAGGTCTTGGGTTGGCACCATGTAGGCGTCAAAGTTTAGGTTTTCATAGTCTGTGTATTCATAGCTACAGTATCATTGATGTCCTATCGCTTTAATTGTTAAGTGGGGGTCATTAATTTCGTCTATAAGATATAAGATTCGTAGGGAAGGTAGGGCGATTAACACTAAAATTACAGCGGGTAAAATAGTTCATACGATTTCGATTTCTTGAGAATCTAAGATAAACTTGTTAGTGAGTTTAGTAGACACTATCGCAATAATAATATATAGTACTAGGGCGCTAATTAGGAATACAATTATTAATGCGTGGTCGTGGAAGTGAAGAAGTTCTTCTATGACTGGTGATGCTGCGTCTTGGAATCCTAGTTGTGTCGGATGTGCCATTAAGTTTTGGGTTAAGACATGTGAGGATTTAACTCACAATTTCACCTTGACAAGGTGGTGTAATTTACATTTTACTAATGTCTTTAAAAGGAAGTGACAGAGTGGTTATGTGGCTGGCTTGAAACCAGCATATGGGGGTTCAATTCCTCCCTTTCTCGTTAGTTTGATTGAACTTGGACAAATGCTGGTTCCTCGTATGTGTGGTAGGGAGGGGGGCAGCCGTGGAGTCATTCTACGTTTGTTGTTGTTAATTCTACAGATAGTACTTCTCGTTTGGCGGTGAAGGCTTCTCACAGGATAAATAGGAACATAATTACTGCTACTAGTGAGATTAGTGATCCGATAGATGAAATTGTGTTTCATAGAGCATAGGCATCCGGGTAGTCAGAATATCGTCGTGGCATGCCTGCTAGGCCTAGGAAGTGTTGTGGGAGGAATGTAAGGTTAACCCCAATAAATATAACTGCAAAATGGATTTTTGTTCAGGTGCTGTGAAGGGTGTACCCGGTTAATAAAGGAAATCAATGTACGAAGGCTGCTATAATAGCAAATACGGCACCCATAGAAAGCACGTAGTGGAAGTGAGCAACTACGTAGTAGGTGTCATGTAAGACGATGTCGAGTGATGAGTTAGATAGAACAATTCCCGTGAGTCCGCCAACTGTGAATAGGAAGATGAACCCCAGGGCTCATAGTATGGGTGTTTCTCATTTGATTGACCCTCCGTGGAGCGTGGCAAGTCAGCTAAACACTTTTACACCTGTTGGGATTGCGATGATTATTGTTGCAGATGTAAAGTATGCGCGGGTGTCTACGTCTATTCCGACGGTGAATATGTGGTGGGCTCATACGATGAATCCCAGAAGGCCGATGGCTATTATGGCTCAGACCATCCCCATGTAGCCAAATGGTTCTTTTTTACCAGAATAGTAGGCTACGACATGGGAAATAATTCCGAACCCCGGGAGGATGAGGATGTAGACTTCTGGGTGGCCGAAGAATCAGAACAGGTGTTGGTAGAGGATTGGGTCTCCTCCCCCTGCCGGGTCAAAGAATGTGGTATTGAGGTTTCGGTCTGTTAATAGTATTGTGATTCCGGCAGCTAAAACAGGTAGTGACAGGAGAAGGAGGACAGCAGTTACAAGCACGGATCAGACGAATAGGGGTGTTTGATATTGGGAGATGGCTGGGGGTTTTATGTTAACAATCGTAGTGATGAAGTTGATTGCCCCTAGGATTGATGAGACACCTGCTAAATGAAGTGAGAAAATTGTCAGGTCTACTGATGCCCCTGCGTGGGCCAGGTTTCCTGCAAGGGGTGGATAAACGGTTCATCCTGTCCCGGCCCCTGCTTCAACACCAGAAGAAGCTAGGAGTAGCAGAAATGATGGGGGTAGTAATCAGAAGCTTATGTTATTTATTCGTGGGAATGCCATGTCGGGGGCTCCGATTATTAGAGGTACAAGTCAATTTCCGAACCCCCCAATAAGGATGGGCATTACTATAAAGAAAATTATGACGAAGGCGTGGGCAGTTACGATAACGTTATAAATTTGGTCATCGCCCAGAAGCGACCCGGGTTGGCTCAGTTCAGCCCGAATTAGGAGGCTTAGGGCAGTTCCCACTATTCCGGCTCAGGCACCAAATACGAGATAAAGGATACCAATGTCTTTGTGGTTGGTAGAGAAGAATCAGCGCGTGATTGCCACAGGTAGGGTGGCCGAGTATTGTAGGCGGTGGGTTGTAGCCCCGAAGACAGAGGTTTAAGTCCTCTTCCTACCAGCCCCGTGGTGAAAAACATATCGGATTGCAAATCTGAAGACGTAGATTAATACTCTGCCGGGGCTTTTCCCGCCTTGCTGAAGTAGGCGGCGGGAAAAAGTAGATGGATGCTCGCTGGCTTGAGCGCTTAGCTGTTAACTAAGAGTTTGTAGGATCGAGGCCTTCCCATCTAGTAAGGCCTTAGCTTAATTAAAGCGTCTGATTTGCAATCAGGAGATGTAAGTTAATCCCTTGTAGGTCTTAGTCAGGGGCTAGAAGATTTCAACTTCTACTTAAAGCTTTGAAGGCTCTTGGTCTAATAATTATCCTAAGCCCCTAGGTGGTTAGTATTAGGATGGCGGGGGTTATTGGTAATAATCCCAGGGTGGCTGTGGTAAACAGAGTAAGTGGTAGGGAGGTTTGGGTTGTTTGTGTTCGTCAGGGGGTGGTTGAGTTGTTTGTATTGGGGGAGACGGTTAGTGTTATTGCGTAACATAGTCGTAGGTAGAAGTAAAGACTAATTAGTGCGGCCAGGGCTATTGTTGTGGCGATGATGGGCAGGTCTTGTTTTGTTAGTTCTTGTAAAATTATTCATTTTGGTATAAATCCTGTGAGTGGTGGAAGGCCCCCTAGCGATAGTAAGACTAAGGCAGTTGTTGATGCGAGCATTGGGTTTTTTGATCATGTTGTTGCGAGTGTGTTAATTTTGGTTGTTAATGATATTTTTAGGGTTAGGAATGTTGCGGAGGTTATAATAAAATATGTTATTAGTGCAAGTAGGGTGAGTTGTGGGGCGTATTGGATTACGATAATCATTCATCCTATGTGGGCGATTGAGGAGTAGGCTAGGATTTTTCGTAGTTGGGTTTGGTTTAGTCCTCCTCATCCTCCAACTAGGGCGGAGGAGATTCCTAGTAATATTAGTAATTGTGGGTCAATGTTTTGTGCTGTTTGAATGATTAGTGCGAATGGGGCGAGTTTTTGTCAGGTGGATAGGATTAGGCCTGTTAGTAGGTCTAGTCCTTGTAGCACTTCTGGTATTCAGAAGTGTATTGGTGCTAGTCCGATTTTAAGTGCTAGAGCGGCCATGAATGTTGTGTTGGCGAGGGGGTCTGATAAGTGGTTAATGCTTCATTCTCCAGTTATTCAGGCGTTTGTTGTGCTTGCGAATAGGATTATTGCTGCTGCGGTGGCTTGGGTTAAGAAGTATTTTGTAGTTGCTTCTACTGCACGGGGGTGGTGGTGTTGTGCTATTAGTGGGGCGATTGCTAGTGTGTTAATTTCTAGGCCCATTCAGGCTAGGAGTCAGTGGGAGCTGGCAAAGGTTAGGGTGGTCCCCAGCCCTAGGCTGGATAGTAGAATTGTGAGTACATATGGGTTCATTGGCGGAGGAGGGATTTTAACCGTCATGTTCGGGGTATGGGCCCGAAAGCTTTATTAGCTGACCGCGCCTGTAGAAAGTGGTGTAATGGAAGCACCAAGAGTTTTGATCTCTTGAGTATGGGTTCAATTCCCTTCTTTCTAGGAACTGAGGGGATTTTAACCCCTGTAATTCACTCTATCAAAGTGGTCCTTGGGTGCTCAGGCACAGTTCCGCTGGCTATAGTTGTGGGGGGAGTCCTGCTAGGGCGATTGGCAGGGCGGTGTGCCATAGTACAAAGGCAAGTGTGAGGGGGAGGAAGTTTTTTCATACTAGGTGTATTAGTTGGTCGTATCGAAATCGGGGATATGAGGCTCGTACTCATAGGAATATGGTGGATAGTAGGGCGGCTTTGGTTATGATATTAATTGTTGTTAGCTCGGGAATGCTGGGGATGTGCGAGGCTCCTAGGAACAGCACAGCTGAGAGGGTATTTATTAAAAGAATGTTAGCGTACTCGGCTAGGAATAAGAGTGCGAAGGGTCCCCCCGCGTATTCTACATTAAAACCGGATACTAGTTCTGATTCTCCCTCTGTTAGGTCGAAAGGTGCTCGGCTTGTCTCGGCTAGTGTTGAAATATATCATATTGCGGCTAAGGGTCAGGCGGGGATAAGTAGTCAAATGCTTTCCTGGGTGGTGTTGAATGTTTGTAGGGTATATCCTCCTGAAAAAATAATTACGGAGAGGAGGATTAGCCCCAGGCTTACTTCGTAGGAAATTGTTTGGGCTACGGCCCGTAGGGCTCCGATTAGTGCATATTTTGAGTTTGATGCTCAGCCTGATCCTAGGATTGAATACACGGTGAGGCTTGAGAGGGCTAGGATGAATAGAATTCCTAGGTTCAGGTCTACTATTGGGTGGGGCATAGGGATTGGTGTTCATAGTATTATTGCTAGGGCCAGTGCGAGCATGGGGGCGGCCAAGAATAAGAACGGGGATGATGTGGATGGGCGGACGGGCTCTTTGGTAAATAGTTTTACTCCGTCGACGATGGGTTGAAGAAGTCCGTAGGGTCCTACCACATTTGGTCCCTTCCGCAGTTGCATATATCCTAGGACTTTTCGTTCGAGTAGTGTTAGGAAGGCAACTGCTAGGAGGATGGGTACGATGTAGGCTAAAGGGTTGATTAGTTGGGTAATTAAGGTGTTTAGCATAACTGGGGAGAGGATTTGAACCTCTGGCTAAAAGGGCTTAGGCCTTTCGCAATTTACCATGCTCTGCCACCCCAGTATGTCCTTATTTTGGCTGGTTGGGGTTTTGGCCCTCCCTTTATATTATTTATTTGTTTGCATAGATTAGGGGCGGGGCGTACTTGGAGTATGGGCCCCTCTTTTCCGATCCTTTCGTACTAGGAAAAGTGGCGTTACAGATAGAAACTGACCTGGATTGCTCCGGTCTGAACTCAGATCACGTAGGACTTTAATCGTTGAACAAACGAACCCTTAATAGCGGCTGCACCATTAGGATGTCCTGATCCAACATCGAGGTCGTAAACCCCCTCGTCGATAGGGACTCTGGGAGAGGATTGCGCTGTTATCCCTAGGGTAACTTGGTTCGTTGATCGGTTATTGCTACCGGATCATGTTTGGTCAGATGTTCTGTGGCTTAGAGATGTTTCTCTTAGTTTTAGGGGGTTTTCCCAGTCCACTTGGAGGCTTTATTTTCCTCCGTGGTCGCCCCAACCGAAGGTAAAATATCATGTTCCACAGAGTTTTTGTTTTTTATTGAGTTGCTTGACGTGGGTTGAGTTTTGTACCTTAAGCTCCAAAGGGTCTTCTCGTCTTGTATTATTATGCCCGCTTCTGCACGGGCAGATCAATTTCACTGACTTGAAAGGGGAGACAGTTAAGCCCTCGTTTGGCCATTCATACAGGTCTCTATTTAAAAGACAATTGATTGCGCTACCTTTGCACGGTCAGGATACCGCGGCCGTTAAACTTGTGGTCACTGGGCAGGCTGGACCTCCTATACTCAGTTGTGTTGCATGAGGTGATGTTTTTGGTAAACAGGCGAGGCTTATGTTTGCCGAGTTCCTTCCCTTTCTTTTAGTCTTTCCTTTAATGGCTCTCCAGTGTGGGGATAACGATAAGCGGGTTGTGGGTTTTTCTTGGTTTTTATGCAGTTCACATTGCTCTCTGGGGTTGAGTTCGTTAGTTGCCAATGGTTGGTCCGGTTTGGCTTACACTTGTGCCGTGGAGAAGGGCAGGCCTTCTTGTTACTCATTTTAGCATAGTCTCTCCAATGTGGGCATGGGTTGGCCTAATAGTAGTTAGGGGAGTAAGATTTTTTGTCAGTATAATAAACTTCTTTCTGTCTGAGCTATAACGCTTTCTGTCTAGGTGGCTGCTTTTTGGGCCCACTAAAGTAGCATGTTTTATGTATTGTGATCTTTATCCTCCTGGAAAGGTTGTGTCCTTTGTTAAAGGGGCTGTACCCCCTTCAACTAACTCTCGAGTGTTTCTCTTGGTGTCTTGCTAATGTTTTGATTTGGGGAGTACGAGGCTGAACTTCTATTCATTTCTTAGGCAACCAGCTATCACCAGGTTCGGTAGGTCTGTCACTTCTACCCGGAGCTCTTCCCACTCTTTTGCCACAGAGACGGGTTGGCCCTTTATAGGCTGTCTCGGGGTAGCTCACCTGGTTTCGGGGTTTCAAACTAAAGGTCTCTTTGCTTGGGTGTGCTGGCTAAATCATGATGCAAAAGGTACAAGATTTAATCTTTGCTTTTTTATGCTTATATGGGTTGTTTCATTTCTCTTTCAGCCTTCCCTTGCGGTACTATTTCTATTGCTTCGGTATAACCTTTTCTGTCTCCCATACTCAGGTAAAAGAATGGTTTAGTTTTTGGTGTTAGACTTAGTTTTATTTATTTATATTGTTCAATTGTTGGGTGAATTAAGCTAGCTGTTTGGCTCAGGGCGATCCAATTTGCATGGATGTCTTCTCGGTGTAAGTGAGGTGCTTAACTGACTCAGCCACGTCCTGGGTTTGATCCAAGTGCACCTTCCGGTACACTTACCATGTTACGACTTGCCTCCCCTTGTTGATGTTATTGTATTAGGTATCTTTGGTAAATTTTGACGGGGAGGGTGACGGGCGGTGTGTACGCGTCTCAGAGCCGGGTTCAAAGGGACACTCTATTTCCCTTTTACTACTAAATCCTCCTTCAAGCACTACTTTCATGGTGCGTGTTCGTAATATTCTATAGTAGAAAATGTAGCCCATTTCTTCCCACCTCATGCGCTACACCTCGACCTGACGTTCTGGGTTGTGCCCATTTTGCTTACTTTTGTTCCTTCACAGGGTAAGCTGACGACGGCGGTATATAGGCTGGGGTGACTAGGGGTGGTGAGGTTAAACGAGGGTTATCGGTTCTAGAACAGGCTCCTCTAGGGGGGTCTGAGACACCGTCAGGTCCTTTGGGTTTTAAGCTGTTGCTCGTAGTACCCTGGCGGACATCTGATTGTAGGCGGATGTCTTGGTTTATGGCCGAGCATAGTGGGGTATCTAATCCCAGTTTGTTTCTCAGCTTTCGTGGGGTCAGGTGGGTTTATTTAAAGCTACTTTCGTATAAATAGGGCTTCGGATGCCCAGAAGCGTATGACAGCCAAGGGGCCATTTGGCTTTAAAAAATTTGTCTATCCTTAACCACTCTTTACGCCGCTGTTATATCAACTAGGGCCTCTCGTCTAACCGCGGTGGCTGGCACGAGTTTTACCGGCCCTGTTAACACTAACTAAGTCAAGTTTTCACTTATGGCTTAATGTTTATCACTGCTGAATTCCCTTGGGGGTGTGGCTTGGCTAGGCGTCTTGGGCTAAAATGTTTGTGCCTGATACCCGCTCCTCGTCCCCGGGAGGGGGATTGAGGGCATATTCACCGGGCTGCGGAGACTTGCATGTGTAAGTTGTGTTACAGCTGATAGTAAGGTTGGGACCATGCCTTTGTGCATGCGGAGCTTTCTAGGGCCCATCTTGGCATCTTCAGTGCCATGCTTTGTATTAAGCTACGCTAGC